AATCTATTAATATATATTAATAAATAATAAGAATATAATAATAAAAGAAAACTATTTAATATTTAATAGAGGATTCAATAGAAAATAGAAATCTAATAATAAAATAATAATATAAAATAATAATATAATACTACTTAATATATCTTATATATAAGATATAATATATAGATAAAATATAAATAAACTAAAGCAAGTCAAGTTTTTTTAAGCTTTCGCAAAACGATCACAATTGATACAAGTAGATTTTTCAGTAAAGTACTAAATTAGTAATATTCCTAGCTCTAAAGCCCACTCCTTCCCCATACTACAAGTGAAAGAGAAAATGTAAACACTACCATTAAAGCAGCCCAAGCGAGACTTACTATATCCATGCGAATGATGTCCCCTATCTCTATGAAATGAAGGAATTATTCCATTATTGATTCATAATCATAGTGGAATCAATGGTGCAGAGTCAAAATAGGATTCTTACTTATGGCTCTTTATGAAATAATTTCATGAATCCACTCATAAAAAGTTCCAATTCTTTCTATTTCAATAGAAAGAATTGGAAAAAAAAAGAAAAAATAAAATATACAAATAGAAAGAAGAGCCATTCAACCATTCTGATGAAATTTATGAGCAGCACTCAGAACCTCTAGTGAGTCTGGATACAAAGTATCTTCAGTTCTTTGCCACAATTATTAAATGAAATTCCCATCAGCCTATCCAATCTAATTTCATCGCAGACAGAGTGAGTAGACACTACCTCAATATTAAGAAAGTTATATTGTAAAATAATTAGGGAGTCTTTATAGTCTTTTTTAGAATCCTTTCTTCAACCTTAGTAGCCAAAAAGGAGTGTCTCTTAGGAACCTTTGGATACCAAGATTTCCGACTTCTTACTTTCATAGTTCTGATGCCCAGAATGAATTCTCACTATTTCTTTTATTTGATTCAATTCAGAATAGCCCAAACCAATCATTAATAAGATCATTAATAAGATTGAGTTGCTTCAGATTTATTGGTGCCTTTTTGAGCCACACTCAGAACCCTGATTTTGAGAAAAAAGATGACAGTCTTTTATAGGCCCTATGGGTTCTCAAAATCAAGTATCAACAGACCTAGCCCTTGCCTAATGCTTTTTCGGGGCAAGAATTCGTCAAGTTCGATCAAAAAATTCCAAGTATTTTTTTGTTGATCAGGCGACACCCAGATTCGAACTGGGGATAAAGGATTTGCAGTCCCCCGCCTTACCACTTGGCCATGCCGCCAAATTCTATCCAAAATGGATAAAGAAATAAAAAAATTCTATAATTATAGAATTAGAAATTAGAGAATTATATATATATATTCTTATACTTATACTTATATTCTCTTTCTATATTTCTATAATCTAGAATTATATTATTATTCTATTTCTTTTCCTCTCCTCATTTTGTTTTGATTTGAATTTTTTACTTTCTTAATTTCTTTTATTTTTGGATCTTGAATCCCATTGTACTTATTTTTTTCCAAAAAATAATTCCTCTTTTTTATTGGATCCTGTTTCTATTCTTTTCTTCGATTGATTTTATCTCAAAACACGCGTCGCTTAAAAACTTACCTTCTCTTTTCACTTTTCTATAGAAAAGTGAAAAGATTCCCGGCCCCGGTCACAGACTGTAAAATGCAGGGCAATTTAGAATAATTCACTCTTTACTTCATTAACTATTTACTTATTAATCTTTTACTCTTACTTACTTTTCTTACTTTGAATTAGTGAACAGCTCTTAATTTTGTATCTCCATTTGTATTACCTTAATGGATGCAAAATCCAATTGATTTACGACTAATCATTATCTATTACATTATCAATTAGAATTATAAGAAAATATATGTGTATATGTAAACCCCAGAACAGTGTAAACTCCAGAACAGAAATTTTTATACATGGATACCGAGCCCAGGTCTATTTCTTATGCGCATATCCCTATATAGGATCATCGTGCTTGAATATTTCATTGAATATTGAATATGAATAGAAGATAGACATTATGTATAGAGTGCGACCTAACCTATGTTAAACCAAGTTTAATTATGATAAAAGATGTGATATACGAATAGCTATATTGGCATGTACTTCCTAAAGATTACTCCTATGACTATATACGTACGCAATTCCACATTGTGTTTTAGAAATTATACTACCAAAAAAAGATTTGTGAATTCCTTTTTAAACATTCAATTGTGTGTCCTAAAAAAAGGGAAACTCTATGCTGTTCCTGATTCTTCTGTTTTTATCTCATTCATAGAGAGCAGATTGAATCCTAAATTCATTGATTTTTTATTTTTTTGCACCCTGATCATAATATCATAATAAAAGAATTAGGTATAAATTGGATCAATTTTGATATCCGATAAAAGACTCCATCATCCTAAGTGACAGAATTTTTCCCGGGAATGCTTTATAAATTTCCATTTCTTTCTATTTGTACCTGGCTCAAGTTCAAATTCGAACTTGCATCGAAAATGCCCTCCATTTCTCTGTCTTGCTTCCGTTCATACGTATGATATATATGGATGGAGTTGACTCAAATTTTATGTGATTCAGTAAACAGAATATCCATTCCATCATTGCTAGATCAATAGGTAGGGTTCGATGAATAGTGAGCCAAGCCAATAATGGGATTTTTTCAATAAAGAGGAAACTTAAGATTAAGATGATCCAGAATGGAAATGAGGGAATGTCCACAATACCTGGATTTAGTCAGATACAATTTGAGGGATTTTGTAGGTTCATTAATCAGGGCTTGACGGAAGAATTTCATAAGTTTCAAAAAATTGAAGATAGAGATCAAGAAATTGAATTTCAATTATTTGTGGAAACATATCAATTGGTAGAGCCCTTGATAAAAGAAAGAGATGCTGTGTATGAATCACTCACATATTCTTCTGAATTATATGTACCCGCGGTCTTAATTTGGAAAACCGGTAGAAATATGCAAGAACAAACCATTTTTATTGGAAACATCCCTATAATGAATTCTTTTGGAACCTCTATAGTAAATGGAATATACCGAATTGTGATCAACCAAATATTGCAAAGTCCCGGTATTTACTATCGTTCAGAATTGGAACATAACGGAATTTCTGTCTATACCAGTACTATAATATCGGATTGGGGGGGAAGGTCGGAATTAGAAATTGATAGAAAAGCAAGGATATGGGCCCGCGTAAGTAGAAAACAAAAAATATCTATTCTAGTTCTATCATCAGCTATGGGTTCGAATATAAGAGAAATTCTAGAGAATGTTTGTTACCCTGAAATTTTCTTGTCTTTCCCAAATGATAAAGAGAAAAAAAAGATTGGATCAAAAGAAAATGCTATTTTGGAGTTTTATCAACAATTTGCCTGTGTAGGGGGGGATCCAGTATTTTCTGAGTCCTTATGCAAGGAATTACAAAAGAAATTTTTTCAACAAAGATGTGAATTAGGAAAGATTGGTCGACGAAATATGAACCGGAGACTTAATCTTGATATACCCCAAAACAATACATTTTTGTTACCACGAGATCTATTGGCTGCTGTGGATCATTTGATTGGAATGAAATTGGGAATGGGTACACTTGACGATATGAATCACTTGAAAAATAAACGTATTCGTTCTGTAGCAGATCTATTACAGGATCAATTTGGATTGGCTCTTGTTCGTTTAGAAAATACGGTTCGAGGAACTATATGTGGAGCAATCAGGCATAAATTGATACCGACTCCTCAAAATTTGGTAACTTCAACTTCATTAACAACTACTTATGAATCGTTTTTTGGCCTACACCCTTTATCTCAAGTTTTGGATCGGACTAATCCGTTGACACAAATTGTTCATGGGCGAAAATGGAGTTATTTGGGTCCCGGAGGATTGACGGGGCGAACTGCTAGTTTTCGGATACGAGATATCCACCCGAGTCACTATGGACGTATTTGTCCAATTGACACGTCCGAAGGAATCAACGTTGGACTTATTGGATCATTAGCTACTCATGTGAAGGTTGGTTATTGGGGATCTATAGAGAGTCCGTTTTATGAATTATCTGAGAGATCAAAAGAGGCACAGATGGTTTATTTATCACCAAATAGAGATGAATATTATATGGTAGCAGCAGGAAATTCTTTGGCCTTGAATCGGGGTATTCAAGAACAACAGGTTGTTCCAGCTCGATATCGTCAAGAATTCCTGAGTATTGCATGGGAAGAGATTCATCTTAGAAGCATTTTTCCCTTCCAATATTTTTCTATTGGGGCTTCCCTCATTCCTTTTATCGAGCATAATGATGCGAATCGAGCTTTAATGAGTTCTAATATGCAGCGCCAAGCAGTTCCACTTTCTCGGTCCGAGAAGTGCATTGTTGGAACTGGGTTGGAAGGCCAAACGGCTCTAGATTCGGGGATTTCAGCTATAGCCGAACGCAAGGGAAAAATCATTTCTACTGATACTCAAAAGATCATTTTCTCAAGTAATGGGGATACTCTAAGCATTCCATTAGTTATGTATCAACGTTCCAACAAAAATACTTGTATGCATCAAAAAACTCAGGTTCAACGGGGTAAATACATTAAAAAGGGACAAATTCTAGCGGGTGGTGCGGCTACAGCTGGTGGGGAACTCGCTTTAGGAAAAAATGTATTAGTAGCTTATATGCCATGGGAAGGTTACAATTTTGAAGACGCAGTACTAATTAGCGAACGTCTGGTCTATGAAGATATTTATACTTCTTTTCACATCCGGAAATATGAAATTCAGACTCATGTAACAAGCCAAGGTCCTGAAAGAATCACTAAGGAGATCCCGCATTTAGAGGCTCGTTTACTCCGAAATTTAGACAGAAACGGAATTGTGATGCTGGGATCTTGGATAGAAACAGGTGATATCTTAGTAGGTAAATTAACACCTCAGACAGCGAGCGAATCGTCATATGCCCCCGAGGATAGATTATTACGAGCTATACTTGGCATTCAGGTATCCACTTCAAAAGAAACT